CGAGTCCGGGCTGTTGGAATTGGAATAAGTTCGGCAGCAGATCACGAAATCTTGGCGACCCTCTCTATCGAATGAATGGGGAGTCCGCTTTGAAATCGTCCGCCCTGCACCCACCCCCCGAGTATATACTTCAACAGGAATCACACAGGAGTCGATTGATACAATAGAAACCTCTGGTAAAATGCCCGCCCGTAACCCAATAAAATAAAGTACATTACATAGTCCGTTTTAGGGATTGCCGACTTACCCATTCAGTGACTTTGGCACGGGGCGTTCCCAAAATGGGTACTATTGGGTCGGGTGAATTCGATAATAGATGTTTATTGGCATTCCAGCCTCCCTTCTCCTTTCAGGGCCGATCCGAAAGAGAATCCAGTCCCTCTTGGTCGTGAATATCTGAATCGGCCCCTTTGCTTCGGCGGAAAACAATTCGAATTAGGCTCGGTCAACTGGAATGTGTATTATCCATATAGGAGATCCTATCTTCCGGCTAAGGAATGGGAAATCTTTCTCCGGTTCCATGAATCAAATGTTTCATTTCATCCGGGAAAAGCCATTTCTTTCGCCACAATGTCTTTGTCATTTGATCCAATAACGTTCCATTAGATAGGAACAGATTTGATAAATACTGATAACTCTCCGATAGAGTATTCGAACGGAAAGATCCCTTAGATAATGAACTATTGGTTCTAGTGGTTCTAAGCCATCTCTGGCGATGAATCAACAATTCAAAGTGCTTTTCTTGCGCATTCTTCATCAACCAGCGTTCATATAGAACTTTAGGAGATTCTGTTTGGGGAGTAAGAAGCCCTTTTGACATCTCTTGATCTGCAAATAATTCTCGACGTGAAAACACAGAGCCAAAGGGCGTATCTTGGAATAGGAAAAGGGATGGATCCGCAGGGTCCCAAATGAATTGGCTTATTCGAAAAAAGCGTTGTTCTTTCGAAGATCTATCTCGTGTCTGGTACTGCATGGTTCCACTCTGCTCCGAATCATTCTCTTGAAGCTCATCCTCAAGATCTTCAAGCTCATCCTCTTGAGGATAAATGATCCGCTTGCCCCTGGCCCCAGAGGGAAATCCCAATTCATTGGGCCTTTCGAGACAATCAAATAGATTGCGCCAAGGGTTCCATATTCTAGGAGCCCAAACTATGTGAGTCAATAAAGCCGCCTCGAGCTGTTGCGGGTCGAGGGCTCCTTCTCCTCCCCCTTCTTCATCCAATTCGTAGTCATATAGCACTCTCTGATCAAGGATAGAATCATATCCATTTTGCATCATATCCAAAGGATTCCTTGGTTCGGACCGAAGAAGCAATGCCATTCGATCATTAGAAAACGGACTGCAATCTTTTTCGGTCGGTGAGGACCCCACCAGAACGCCTTCTACTTCTAATAGGCCATGAACTAGATCAGAATCATTCTCAACGAATCCAGAAGAAGCGATCCAGTTTTTTTCATCGGGTCCAGACCAAAGATCTTGAGCGACCGATCCGGCAGAACAACTCAAAAGATAAAGAAGGATCGTTAATTTCTTCATGCTCGTTCCAAGCTCGAAGTACCATTTGGACAAATAAGAATCCCCTGCCTCACATGATCTCTTCTTCATATAGATAGATATAGGATCTATGGGGCCATTGCTTAGAAGTACATTTTGTACAATAGCCCTTCCTATCTGATAGAAAAGGATCCCATGATCCTGAACCGGTTGTACCTTGGCTCGCAAACCCCAAGTTTGTTTATGAAGAGCGGATCTAATTGTATTAGTGTCTATAATGGACTTCTTCTGTGTAATACTAATTGATAGGGCCTCATTGGTAAGTGCTACAAGATCTTGTGCACTGGAACCCATGCTTATGGACCCGAATCCATTAGTATGGAACATTTTCTTTTCCCAGTAAAACCCCCTAGTGCATGAAAGAGTGAAAAAGTGCTTGCGTTGTTGTGGAATAAGAAGCCTTCGTATCTTAATCAATGTATTGAATTTATCCGGAGCTATTAGAGCAGGATCCACTTTTTTCGGAATATGAGTCGAAGCAATAACAAGAATATTTCGAGTGGAGCATCTTTCACAATCCCTGGAGAGATGGTTCACTAATAGACCGCGGGATAAGTAATTCGACTCATTCACATACAGATCATGAATGTTTGGAATCCAGATTATGCAAGGAGACATCACTTTTGCCAATTCAAATGGAAGGGTAAGATCAAAAGAAGTCTCGCCCAGTTCCGACGCCATATTACTAGCTAGCGTATTCGCCTTAGTTAGCAGCTTCGTATCACCCATCTTATAAGAAAAGATAGGATCGCGCTTCTTGACACTATCATCAAAAGCATAGTCATCACTATCGTCCCACATAGGGGTATCCTCATCAAGATCAATATCATCAGGATCGAGATAATCAAAAGGAATCCTTTCAGTGTAAAATGGATTCGCAGATACCGCAATGAAAGGAAGATAGGAGTTTGTCGCTAGGTATTTGACCAAATAGGAGCGTCCAGTTCCTATAGAACCTATCAATAAAATACCCCTCGAGGGGGATAGGGCTAAGCGGAGCGAAAAGGGTTTTCCAGGAGATGGGAAATGAAAACGATTCACCCCACACGAGGTTTGTGAATAAGTGCTTGTCTGAGAATGAGCAAGGAATATCCGTCTTTCGGCTAAACAGGATCTATTGAACTCATAATTCATTAGATTCTTTTTATGAATGTCAACTAAGTATCGTAAGTAAACTAATCCCGGCTGTTCAATCATTTGATAACCAGAACCATTCTTTGATAAAGGATCACTATGAATCAGACTCAATAGAATTTGATCCATTCTTTTTTCTCTCGTTAAGTTGCAGAACTGAACCACAAATTCTCTCTCTCTATCCTCAATCAAATCACTGTTCCCAAGCCAGGATTCTATTGTATTATCATCACTCCAAATACAAGCACCCTTCACGTTTTTTCTTTTTCGTATCAATGAATAGATCTCTTTACTTGTACGACTTAGATGTCTCCTATTTCTCAAAAAAGTGATTTGATTGATGGGATTTGGTATGATACTTATGAGATCCATAATATGGATGAGTTTCTTCTTAGAACGTCTTGATTTGAACCCAGAAGCAGAACGCCATATTTCTTCTAGAGAATCGACTAATTGGCTTAGAGCAACTAGAAAGAGATCCGTTAACCAGAAAGAATTCTCTTCAGATAGAGGATCCCCATCCAGAAGTTTTTGCAACTCAATCATGTATGATGGAATCATCAAAGATTTGCTCTTTTTGAACTCTGTCTGTAACTCACTAGAGGCTCCGGAAGCAAGCACAAGATCTCTATGAACTAGATATCCAGCAACAAGAAGAAGAAAAAGGATTGAACAGAGTAATGCCTCGGGATTGGGTGATCTCAGATGTGCCGATAGCAATTGAACGGGTGACTCATTATCTCGTTGAAGGGGTTCTTCAATCAGAAGAATGTCATGGAAACACTTAGTCGAAATCTCACTTATCTGATCCAAAACCGCCCGCCATTTTTTCTGCTTCATCCATTTTTTCTGAGAAACAGCCATAATATCATGAAAAATAGATACAAATTGTAGACCACGGAGCCTTAGTATCAACAATAGGTCTGAAAAAATATCGAAAAGGACCCATTTTAGATAGTTGTACCCTATCGAAGTACAGAAGTATGGCATATATGTTTGGAACAGATTCCATTTTTTGGATAGACTTCGTTGAAGTTGGGCTCTTTCCTCAACCCAACAAAGACTCCGTAGACTCCGTTTTTTTCTCTTTTTCGATCGTAAATATTTCTCAGAATAGGGAGTGTGAATCAACCCCTTGTTTGAATTGAAATTGAAAGACTGATGCAAGTTCTTCCCTTCTGAATCAGATGGATTCATATCGGAAAGAAGTTGACAATAAGTTCTTTCAAAATGGACTCTTTGTTCCTCTGTTAGAGGTGTTCCAGAAATGTCTACGATCGAGTAACGAGCTCTACAAACGAATGGAGTGGATCGAATTGGAAAACGGAAAGGTTTGTACAAGTTATATGTTTCCTCACCACTTTGTGGAAAATCATTCGGTATGAATATGTTAGATACCTGTGAATCGATTGGTGAAATAGTATCTCTCGCCCCAAAAACAGCTTTTTTTTTACCGACGCACAAAGAAAATATTTTATTGTCAATGAACAAGGTATTGAGGAATTGGCCATATGTAAGATCATACTTATTGATACGGGACCTTTCCACAGAAAAAGGGAATATTTTGTTACAATAGAACCCGAAGTGATGTCGATTATTCAAGAATCGAAGTCGATTTGCTTTATAAAAAGAAGATATCAAGGAACTTCTATCAAACGGTTTCGCCGGCTTCGGCAAATTGTCTCGGTCGTGGGATATCATGGAGAAATAGGAATCCGCGGATTTGCTGCAATTATTTCGAGTATGGAATGAGTCAATCATCCGCTTTGGTATCTTATTGAACAAAAATGCTGATATTCTTCCTCCATTGATCAAGAATTTCCCTTTTTGGGAAATATCATGATCATCCAAATCCAATAAGAAGGGTTTCAATTTGTTCAAATGAACAATTTTATGAACACCTAGGAATTGTAACACGGGATTGCCGAGTCGATCATTCGGGCCTTTCAATTCATAAACGCGGATCTCAGACCTATGAATGGGGGTATTCCCGAAACTCAGAAACAAAAAAGGAAGTGGATTAAACTTCAACAACAAACGACTCGACTTGAATAAAAAGAAAGGCAACTTGGACAAAAAGAAACGAAGTACCTTGAAAAAAAGCAAACGAAGTGACTTAGGCAACTCTCTTTTGTCGATAACCTGGGACCAATCAATCAAATACCAATCAATCCAATATTGATGAATACGTAATCGTAAGCGATCGAACACTACTTGAACTTGTTGAACTTGAAATTGAACTTGTTCAACTTGCAATGCAACTTGCAATTCAACTTGCAATGCAACTTGCAATGCAACTTGCAATTGAACTTGTTGAACTTGTTGAACTTGTTGAACTTGAAATTCAAGTTGTTGAACTTGAGAACGTGGAAAGGTGCTCTTCTGCTCAGCAACGAAATGTTCCAAATGTTCCTGCAAATTATTGCTCCCATTGGACCAATCGAACCATTGACTCTTTTTCAAATTTGATAAATGTTGGTTGATCGTATATTTCATTCCAGTTCTATAATTCAGAGTATCATTTCCTATTTGCTCCCTTTCAATGCCATATTCGAAGTTATGATACACTAGATCCGGCTCAGTTATTGATCGAATTAATAGATTTGCCATTTCTTCAAATCTCTCTTCGAAAACGGAAATCTTATGGGAACTGTCCATCTCCGGTTCATCCTTCGGAACCCTATCACATCCCGGATCTGATAAAATAGGATGAATTGATACGGTCTTTTGTAAATACATTATTATAGGGAATATAGCAACCATTTCTTTATTTTCCGCTCTCCTGGCAGAGACAAAAGAGAAATCTTGTTGGTTCTTTAACAATTTGCGATCTCGAGTCGACCCCTCAGTAGGACTCGAACACAGATGAAGTTCTGACCACCTGTCAGAGAAAAAAGAACGAATGGATCTTGTAGGATTCCTAAGAAATTGTTCGGTTTCGTCCGGACGCAGATGATTCTCCATCGGCTTCTCACGTTCCGTGAATAGCCGGGACATTGACGAATCCCCAGAAAGGCATTTCGGGGATCGGTCGAATTTGATCTCTGTTCGTTCCGTTTGATCCCAAAGAAGCGATCTTTCTTTTCCTTGTTGAATCTCTCTTTGATTGATCAATGTGGCATATTCCGAATCCCCCTTACTAATGGAATCCAATCTAATGGAATCCAATCCTGCTATCTCGGTTTCATGCAATATCTTCCAAATAGAATCCCTATTTTTTCTCTTCCAAATAGAATCCCTATTTTTTTTGATCCAGTTGCTCCAACGCCGCGAATCCCTCCTTTTTCGGGTCCGGTTGCTCCGATGCCGCGAACCCCCGTTCGATTTAGGCCTGATACACTTTTTCGTTATTGGGAAAATCCAAGTCCTCTCTTTCGAATCCATGAAACAACTCTCCGAGATCTTTTTCCCCTTTGGAAGATACAGGAGCGAAACAATTAACCGATCAATATTGGAAGACCAAAAAGATTCTTCCAATGCATCATTTATGGGTCCAACGGAATTCATCGGTATAGGAAGAAGACCCATCAAATAGATATTTTTTCTTTTGACCATATTTTGATTCAGATGATGTATAAGGGCCGCAAGCAGTACTACAACGAATGTATTTCTGATCCTCGTGGACCATCGAGTCTTTGCCCACGAATCCTGTGAAAACACAATACTCCAAATTAGCGGATCGAACAGTTTCAATAAATTCTCTTGCTGCAAAAAAATGTGAGTGTTGGTCCACGAATCGTGAGAATTCTTGAGCTCTCTCAAAGCCTCTCGCAATTCGAAGATCCAGAATTTGAATAAATCGCGTGCTTGCTGTTTTTTCATATTAATTCCCTCCTAAGAATTATATAAATAATATATAGTTGTTTTTTTTTCATCTTTTTCATTACGACGTAAAGTCGAATTTCTTTATTTATGATATTTGTTTATTTATGATATATGATATTTGTATGACAAGATCCTTATTTAATAAACCAATCCGAATTTCCATTATATCAGAAGACAATTCGATTCGAATCTAGTTATATTCTATTTCCGGATAAAGAGAGTATTGTCAATATGATCGAATTCGTAAGGAATTTTTAGTTCACAAGTAATAATATAGTACGATGAGAGCGATCACGAAAAGAAAATACAGGACTTTTTGGAAGACTCTGCAGTTCTTTTTCGCCGTTATCCAGAGGACGCGTAAGAACCAGGTAACCGTTTCGACAATCCAGACCAACAGATAAGCCAGAAAAAGACTGAACAAGAGCCCGACAAAGACAGTGCAAATGCTTGTGCCTCATTTTACCTCCTCGTCGTTTTAGACGAACTTGGATCATACCATTATTTTCTAAGATAATACCCCAATTCTTTATTTCGTAAACAGATACATCTATTAATAGATAAGAGAAACGTCGTAAAGTCAATGAATAGAATAACTAGGTTATCTATGTTAATAGATAAGAGTCCGGACAGGATAGAAGCGATATTTCTTATGTCAATAACACCAAAGAGATAGAATAGAATAACTAGTATATAATAGGATAATACCCCAATTCTTTATTTCGTAAACAGATACATATATAATAGGATAATACCCCAATTCTTTATTTCGTAAACAGATACACAGATGTGGAAACATAGATTTTGATCCTTAGATTCTCACGTTTATGTAGAGTCGAATTTCTTTATTTATGATGTATTACGATCCCCGTTACGCATCCATGGCTGAATGGTTAAAGCGCCCAACTCATAATTGGCAAATTCGTAGGTTCAATTCCTACTGGATGCAAGCCAAAGGGAACGTTCAATACGTCTATTGGAATTGGATCCGTAACCAGAAAATCTCCTCATCCACACATACCGAATTGGTATAGTATATTCATACCATAACATAGGAACAGTAAGAAATCGCGAATTCTTATCAATACTCGAACTCATAGGGAGGAAAATAGATTTATGAATGGAATAACATATGCCGTATTTACAGACAAAAGTATTCGGTTATTGGGAAACAATCAATATACTTTTAATGTTGAATCGGGATCCACTAAGACAGAAATAAAGCATTGGGTCGAACTCTTCTTTGGTGTCAAGGTACTAGCTATGAATAGTCATCGACTCCCGGGAAAGGCTAGACGAATGGGACCCATTATGGCACATACAATGCATTACAAACGTATGATCATTACGCTTCAACCGGGTTATTCTATTCCACCTCTTAGAAAGAAAAGACTTTATACATAAAAATACATAAAAAAACTTAATAACACGACGATCCATTTATACAAAACTTCTCCCCCGAGCATACGCAATGGAGCCGTCGGCAGTCAAGTGAAATCCAACCCACGAAATAAATTGATCTCTGGACAACGTCATTGTGGTCAAGGTCGGAATGCCAGAGGCATCATTACCGTAAGGCATCGAGGGGGGGGTCATAAGCGTCTATACCGTAAAATTGATTTTCGACGGAATAAAAAAGCCATATATGGTATAATTGTAAACATAGAATATGATCCAAATCGAAATGCACATATTTGTCTCATACACTATGGGGATGGTGAGAAGAGATATATTTTACACCCCAGAGGAGCTATAATTGGAGATACCATTGTTTCTGGTACAGAAGTTCCTATCTCAATGGGAAATGCCCTACCTTTGAGTGCGGTTTGAACTATTGATTTACGTAATTGGAAGTAACCAATTAGGTTTACAACGAAACCTAGAAATCGATCACTGATCCAATTTGAGTACCTCTCCGGGATAGACCTCAACAGAAAACTGAAGAGTAACGGCAGCAAGTGATTGAGTTCAGTAGTTCCTCATATAAAATTATTGACTCGCGAGATCTAGTAATATGGAGAAGACCCAATTGTTTGAAGCACCAATAGAGCGGGAAGCGCCTTTTGTTTCAAAAAGAGGAAAACGAGTTATTCACATTTCATTTGATGGTCAGAGGCGAATTGAAAGCTAAGTAGTGGTAATTCGAGGCCCGGGGAAAAATAAAAATGTCTCCTACGTTACCCGTAATATGTGGAAGTATCTACGTAATTTCATAGAGTCATTCGGTCTGAATGCTACATGAAGAACATAAGCCAGATGAAGGAACGGGAAGACCTAGGATGTAGAAGATCCTACCAGGAGTGATTCGTCAGATTTGGATTCCTATCTATCCACTCACGTCGTACTTTATCATACGATTTCTATATTAGATCCGTCTGTCTAGATATCATCATATACATCCAGAAAGCTGTATGCTTTGGAAGAAGCTTGTACAGTTTGGGAAGGGATTTTGATTGATCAAAAAGAAGAATCTACTTCAACCGATATGCCCTTAGGCACGTCCATACATAACATCGAAATCGCACTTGGAAAGGGTGGACAATTAGCGCGAGCAGCAGGTGCTGTAGCGAAACTGATTGCAAAAGAGGGTAAATCGGCTACATTAAAATTACCATCAGGAGAGGTACGTTTGATATCCCAAAACTGCTCAGCAACAGTCGGACAAGTGGGGAATGTTGGAGTGAACCTGAAACGTTTGGGCAGAGCCGGATCGAAGCGTTGGCTAGGTAAGCGTCCTGTAGTACGAGGAGTCGTTATGAACCCTGTAGACCATCCCCACGGGGGTGGTGAAGGGAGGGCCCCCATTGGTAGAAAAGCACCCACAACCCCTTGGGGCTATCCTGCGCTTGGAAGACGAAGTAGAAAAAGGAATAAATATAGTGATCGTTTGATTCTTCGTCGCCGGAGTAAATAGGAGAGAAACTCGAATATGTTTCCTTGTCTTTACAAAAAAAAAAGAAACAATCCTAACTTGGTCCCGAGCATCTACCATTATACCCACAATGATTGGCCATACAATTGCGATTCATAATGGAAAGGAGAATTTACCTATTTATATATATAACCGATGGTATGGGAGGTCACAAATTGGGAGAATTTGCACCTACTTTGCATTTCCGGGGACATGCGAGAAATGATAATAAATCTCGTCGTTAATTTCATATTACTAAAGTAAAGTGAATATGGGTGCTCGTTGTTTATTGGTAGGAGGTAAACCAAACCTTATGATAAAGAGTGACCCAGATATAGAAGTCTACGCGTTAGGTCAACATATACGTATGTCTGCTCACAAAGCAAGAAGAGTCATTGATCAGATTCGTGGGCGTCCCTACGAGGAAACACTTATGATACTCGAAGGCATGCCTTATCGAGCATGTTATCCTATTTTTAAATTAGTTTATTCTGCAGCAGCAAATGCTCGTCACAATATGGGGTTTAACGAAACAGCTTTAATTATTAGTCAAGCCGAAGTTAATGAGGGTACTATCACAAAAAAGTTAAAACCCCGCGCTCGAGGGCGTAGTTTTGCGATAAAAAGGCCTACCTGTCATATAACTATTGTATTACAGGATAGATCGAAAGATAAAAACTATTTCATCTGGTTAAGAAAATATGGATGGATCTATAAAGATAAATATACAGATGTCAGAGAGAGGTATCTATATATGATGGATCATATGCTATATCGAAACAGAATGACGTGGATTAATAGAGAAATGATATGGCCTTATAGAGACAGCGAGGTATTATGGGACAAAAAATAAATCCACTCGGGTTCCGACTTGGTACAACCCAAAGCCACCATTCTATTTGGTTTGCACACCCCAAAAGTTATTCGGAAGGTCTTCAGGAAGATAAAAAAATAAAAAATTGTATCAAGAATTTTGTAGAAAAAAATATCCAAATATCCTCGGGTGTCGAGGGAATTGCACGGATCACGATTCAAAAAGGGATCGATCTGATCAACGTCATAATATATATGGGAAACAAGGACTTATTCAGCTCACAAGGAATCAAAGAATTACAGAACAATCTACAAAAAGAAATTAATTCTGTGAACCTAAAACTTAACCTTACTATCACAAAAGTTGCAAAACCTTATGGACAACCTAATCTTCTTGCAGCATATCTCGAGGAACAATTACTGGAGCGAGTTCCATTTCGAAAGGCAATGAAAAAAGCGATTGAATTAACTGAGGAGGCGGATACAAAAGGAATTCAAATACAAATTGCAGGTCGTATTGACGGAAGAGAAATGGCACGCGTCGAATGGATTCGAGAAGGTAGGGTTCCCCTACAAACCATTCGAGCCAAAATTGATTATTGTTCCTATACAGTTCGAACTATCTATGGGGCATTAGGACTCAAAATTTGGATATTTGCAGGCGAGGAATAATGGGCCTTTCTTCCCTTTACTTTCTGTTCCACACACTCGGCCTGGAAATTCCATAAAAAAGAAAATGGGTTTCCTTTTTCCGCAGGAATCAATTAAAGAAGAATCAATCCAATAAATTAGAAGAATTCTATAGGGTTGGATAAAAATTGGATTGACTCCATATAATTCCTATGCTTAGTCCCAAAAGAACCAGATTTCGTAAACAACATAGAGGAAGAATGAAGGGAATCTCATATCGAGGCAATCGAATTTCTTTCGGCAGATACGCCCTTCAGGCACTTGAACCCGCCTGGATCACATCTAGACAAATAGAGGCGGGGCGACGAGCTATGACACGATATGCGCGTCGTGGGGGAAAAGTATGGGTACGTCTATTTCCAGACAAACCCGTTACAGTAAGGGCTGCCGAAACACGTATGGGTTCGGGGAAAGGAAATCCCGAATATTGGGTATCCGTCGTTAAAACGGGCCGTATACTTTATGAAATGGGCGGAGTATCCGAAATGGTAGCCAGAGAAGCTATTTCGATAGCTGCGTCCAAAATGCCTATAAGAACACAATTCATGATTGCGGGATAACGAATAACTAGAATAGGGGCGTGGAACGAAAGGGATCTCTGTGATGAAAAACTGCCCTTTTTCTTTCTGGACAAACCATATTTCTTATTTTTTCTTCGCTCTTTGCATTGAACGACAAAACCGAATAATAAAATGATATGATTCAAGCTCAGACCTATTTAAATGTAGCGGACAACAGTGGGGCTAGAGAATTAATGTGTATTCGAATCATAGGAGCGAGTAATCGCCGTTATGCTCGTATCGGTGACGTTATTGTTGCTGTAATCAAAGAAGCAACTCCCAGTATGCCTGTCCAAAGATCCGAAGTAATCAGAGCTGTAATTGTACGTACGTCTAAAGAACTCAAACGTGACGATGGTATGATAATACAATATGATGACAATGCAGCAGTTATCATTGATCAAAAAGGAAATCCAAAGGGAACTCGGGTTTTTGGTGCGATCGCTCGCGAGTTGAGACAATTGAATTTTACTAAAATACTTTCCTTAGCCCCTGAAGTATTATAAATCGAAATCGAGATAGAGAAAAGCAAAATTTCTATTAATTGAATTAAGAAATTCCTTGTATGAATAATTTCATTATAGTATTTGAAATCGCAGAGTCTCTTATTTCTATTTCATTAAATTCATGAATTCATAGGTCGACTGAATTCCTGCGTAGATGGGTTCTCACGCATATATCCCTTCAATGAAAAAATTTATAAAAATGAATAAAAAAGGAGAACATGTTGATTATATAAAAACTCGGAGGCACGAATAATTAGAGTTCATCATGGGTAGGGATACTATTGCCGAAATACTAACTTCGATACGAAATGCTGACATGGATAAAAAAGGAACAGTTCGAATAGCATCTACAAATATCACCGAAAACATTGTGAAAATACTTCTACGCGAGGGATTTATTGAAAATGTACGAAAACATCAAGTAGACAAGAAAAATTTCTTGGTTTCAACTCTGCGACATAGACGGAATAGAAAAGGACCCTATAGAACGGGTTTAAATTTAAAACGTATCAGCCGACCCGGCCTACGAATCTATTCCAACCATCAAAGAATTCCTAGGATTTTAGGAGGAATGGGTATTGTAATTCTTTCGACTTCTCGAGGGATAATGACAGACCGAGAGGCTCGACTAGGCGGAATCGGAGGAGAAATTTTGTGTTATATATGGTGATCTTTATGATATCTGAATTACATCCATAACTTCCCATTTTTTTATGAAAAAGGGAAGTTCCCCGGAATAAAAGAACAAAAATGGATTCATAAAGCATAAAGGTTGAATTACTTAATTACTTCAAAATGGTAGGTTGCGGGTTCGTTTCAATAATGAGGATATGATTCTCGATTCTTTTTCAGGAAAGATATGACGTAACGTAGTTTTAGATGGATACTACACTACCAAGTGCAAGCGATAGAATCGTAATTGGTTATGATTTAACTAGTAGGCGCATAATTTCGAGACGCTGCAACAAAGATTTGAACGATTAACTGAAGCCGCCTTTTCAACATCTCCCCCGTGTGGATACAAGTGGATGTTCCAAATTTCAAGAGACTTATTTTCTTCCAAGGAGTAGATTCGTAATTAAGGGAAGGAATGACAAATATGAAAATAAGAGCCTCCGTGCGCAAAATTTGTGAAAAATGTCGACTGATCCGTAGACGAGGACGAATTATAGTAATTTGTTCCAACCCGAGGCATAAACAGCGACAGGGATAATATTTCTTAAAAGGGACCCTCTCGTGAACCCAATACACAAGGAAAAGATCCGTTTTGACAGAAAATGGATATATCCGTATATCTCCGACTCATATTTATGAGATAATAAAATATGATAAAAACCATACCAAGAAATGCTTCGCGTAGGCGTGGACGCAGTAGGTCACGTAAGAATGTACGTCGAATACCACAAGGTGTTATTCATGTTCAAGCAAGTTTCAACAATACCATTGTAACGGTCACCGATATACGAGGCCAGGTGGTTTCGTGTTCCTCGGCCGGTACTTCTGGCTTCCGAGGACCAAGAAAAGGAACGCCGTTTGCTGCCCAAACCATAACCACAGACGCTATTCTTACAGTAGTAGATCAGGGTATGCGGCGAGCCAGCGTCATGATAAAGGGTCCCGGTCCTGGAAGAGACGCAGCATTACGAGCCATTCGTAGAAGTGGTCTACGATTAAATTTTGTCAGAGACGTAACCCCTATGCCGCATAATGGGTGCAGGCCTCCGAAAAGAAGGCGCACATAGAACTGAAATCATAATTGAATGGATTGCAAGAGACAGAAATGATTCAATATCAACTAATCTTACTATGACTATGCTTCGAGAGGAAGTAACAGTATCGACTCGGACACTACAGTGGAAGTGCCTTGAATCAAGAGCCGACAGTAAGCGTCTTTATTATGGACGTTTTATTATGTCTCCCCTTATGAAAGGCCAAGCGGATACAATAGGCATTGCAATGCGAAGGGCTTTGCTGGGAGAAATAGAAGGAACATGTATTACAAGTGCAAAATCAGAAAAAATACCACATGAATATTCGACCATAGTCGGTATTGAAGAATCCGTACATGAAATTTTAATGAATTTGAAAGAAATCATATTGAGAAGTAATTTGTATGGAACTCACGACGCATCCATTTGCGTCAAGGGCCCCGGATCTGTAACTGCTCAAGACATCATCTCACCGCCTTCTGTCGAAATCGTGGATCCTACACAGCATATAGCGAACCTAACAGAACCAATCGATTTATGTATTGGATTACAAATCGAGCGTAATCGTGGATATCGTATGAAAACATCAACTCACGCTCAAAGAGGACGTTATCCTATCGATGCTGTATTCATGCCTGTTCGAAATGCAAATTATAGTATTCATTCTTATGGTAATGGGAATGAAAAACACGAAATACTTTTTCTCGAAATATGGACGAATGGAAGTTTAACTCCTAAAGAAGCACTTTACGAAGCCTCCCGCAATTTGATTAATTTATTTATTCCTTTTCTACATGCGGAAGAAGAAGACAAGGATTTAGAGGATAATCAAAATCGGGTTACTTTACCCCTTTTTCATTTTCATGATGAAGTGGATAAACTAAGAAAAAAAAAAGAAATTGAATTGAAATCTATTTTTATTGATCAATCAGAATTGCCTTCCAGGACCTATAATTGCCTTAAAAAGTCTAATATCCATACATTATTCGACCTCTTGAATAAGAGTCAAGAAGATCTTATGAAATTGGAACATTTTCGCATAGAAGATGTAAAACAGATATGGGGCATTATACAAAAGCATCCCGCCATAATTCATTTCCCTATGAATAAGTTTTTAATTGGAAATCCGTTGGAATGATTTCATTTGTTTTTTTTGTTTTAATTTTTTTTTGAATCTTCGTCGAGATCCTCCAATATTCCGATATAGATCCATTTATTTTATTCAATGAAAATGGAATAACTAGATGTCTAGGGAAGATTTGCTTCCCTAGACACATCCAATTTCCTAGAGAGATACTTTGTGGTATTTTATTTCGCGGTAGAATTCATTTGAATTTGAAAAAGACCTAAAGTTAAAGATTTATCAATGGGTAATGTTGCGCCAATACCCAACCAAAGGGCTACTGCAGTCCCAATCAAAAAGACGGTTGTCGCTACTGGACGACGAAACGGGTTTTGGAATTTATTAACATTCTCTAAAAAAGGGACTGTTAATAATCCTGCCGGTACGGAAACCATTAAAAGAACCCCCAACAACTTATTGGGTACTGTACGAAGTATTTGAAATACGGGAAAGAAGTACCATTCGGGTAATATTTCCAAAGGCGTGGCAAATGGATCTGCAGGTTCGCCAATCATGGATGGTTCTAAAACCGCTAAACCCACATTACATGCAATAGTACCTAGAATTACTACGGGAAAAATATATAAAAGATCATTTGGCCATGCAGGTTCGCCATAATAATTATGACCCATCCCTTTTGCCAATTTCGCTCTTAATACAGGATCATTCAAGTCAGGTTTCTTTGTTATTGGGATAGGTGAATTTTTCTAGATCCATCCCCCGAGGGAACCGGACATGATAATTTTTTATCATCCGGCTCGAGCAAAAAGAAAAAGAATCAAACAGATCTGTATAAAATGGATATGTCATTCATATCATATCAACAAATAGATGACTCTATGTAAGAAAAGATTGACAGGATTCTATTTTATGGATTTGGAACTGTCCATTGCAAAAAAATGTCATTTTTACAATTACAGAGAAATGCTCAATACCCACGTAGGCTTTACAAATTTGATCGTGATCAAGTGCTTTTTGGGTCGTCTCATGCCTTGAATCCGTGTTTATCCCCCCCAATCTCTCAAGTCTCGTATATACAAAGGATTTACTTGTTACTAATATAGTCTAGCCTCTATTCTTCTTTAGATCCTCTGTTTCACTCCGATAGTATAATCGGTCAGAATCAATGCAGTGGAAATGAATACATTTCCATACTATTAAGTAAGTGGATATAGAAAAAACAGAATCTGGATTCGATTATCCCACATCACTTTTTTTACTGGATCTTACGGAGCCCGGTTAAGTTTATGTGCGACTCACTCAGGTCTGATCATAGAAAAAGATCTCCTGAAGCAAACCAGCCTATCCTCTGTATGGGGCTTACATGGTGGTTCGAATAGAGACACATTTGATTGTAAATTCCAATGTGGTGGATAAAATAATATATCCGCGTGGGCCAATCAATAGTTCAAGTCGTACACTCCCATAATCCATACTCTTTTCGGAGAATCCACTTCAACCATTCGTATCAAACAAATAAGACACTATTGCGGGGTTGAAGGGAAATATCCAAACATATGTGTTATTATTTTCAATAATCCATATTTGTAGCAATGAAATACCGTTGCTTGTTTCTTCCCAAAATGGAGTAGGATTGATTACAAATATCTAGGATATGCCTTCTCTAGAATTTCGAAAGGTCTATTCTATAAAGGACCAGAAATACCTTGCTTACGAATCATTGGGAAGTGCATTAACATAAATACAGCAGTAAGAAGGGGTAATACAAACGTGTGTAAACTATAAAAACGAGTCAAAGTGGATTGACCTACACTAGCACTTCCGCGCAATAACTCGACTACGGGGGATCCTATTACAGGAATAGCGTCTGGTACGCCGGTCACAATTTTTACCGCCCAATAACCAATTTGGTCCCAAGGTAAAGAATACCCGGTTACACCAAAAGATGCGGTCAATACACCCAGAATCACACCCGTAACCCAAGTTAATTCACGAGGTTTTTTAAACCCACCTGTGAGATACACACGAAAGACGTGCAGGATCATCATTAGGACCATCATACTTGCGGACCATCGATGAACTGATCGAATTAACCAACCAAAGTTAGCTTCCGTCATTATGTATTGAACTGAGGCAAAGGCCTCCGTAACGGTCGGACGATAATAAAAAGTCATTGCAAACCCCGTGGCTACTTGTACTAAAAAACAAGTAAGTGTAATCCCTCCTAGACAATAAAATATGTTGACATGAGGAGGAACATATTTACTAGTTATATCATCTGCAATCGCCTGAATCTCGAGACGCTCTTCGAACCAATCATATACTTTATTGAGATAGGTGAACCAAGGGAACTCCCCCTCGGAGAACTGTATATGAGAATTTCCTCTCGTACAGCTCAAGCAGAGACACCCAAATACGGGTTGCAACGAATAAGAAATCGAAAATTTTCGATTTTCTTCTAAATCTTCAGATTCAATCTTCTCTGAAGATAGTAAGGAAAATCCTCAAGCTATTCTCTTTGTGATGATAATGCTAAAAAATCAAGTTAGCTCACTCGTCTTTAGGTTGATAGTTATAGGCCTCTTGAATCTTCTTTTCCCTATTTTTCTTTATTTGCGTTAAGTTCTTTTTTGTTTGCATTTTTTTTAGATAGGAATTCTCTTGTTGAGACCCTATGAATCGGTTGAAACCTCAGATTCATACTAGAACCACGATGATTGAATAAAGCCCCCAAGCTAAGGCAAAAAGTTCGCTGAGTAAGAACCATTTGATCATCACTTATTCAATTACATAGATAAAAGAACGAAAAATTTGTAGAAACATTTGAGACCATTTTCAGTAATAAAAAAATCGTTGAATTGGCTTTTGAATCCAGTCACGAGGTCTGAGTAAGTATGAATCATAGTTTCAATATTTCTTGATCTATTCTATTACGTGCTCCGGATACAAAAAGAAATATCCGACGAAGGAGAACCCACCTCTCTCAAGATGACAGATTCATTTTCTGTACTATTGATAGGATCAATTATTCCAAGACACACGCTCATATTCCAGAAATACAGAAACTAAGGAATTCCACAATCGAACTGCCAGAATGGCTCCGAAATCAGAATCCTACGCGATTCATTTTGGATTTTCAATCCAACGACTTCGCTTTATTTATAGACCTAATTCATCGAAATCCCATCTAGTAAAACGGAGGAGTTATAAATCTCTAGAATAATGGATAAGAATACGGCAAATAGTGCCATTGCAACCCCCATCAAAGGGGTAGTCCCCCAACCAGGAGCGACTTTTCCATATTCTGAATTTAATGGTTTCAATAAATTCCCGACAGTAGTTCCTCTTGGACCCGATTTAGAACTACCCTCAATGGTTTGTGTAGCCATAAATCCTATTGCATTAGTTGAGATCAGTTGACTTTGTATACTATTCTGATATATTATACCAGTTCATTGTAAATAAATGATCTTATCATAGATCCATTGTGGTCTTGAACATTGAGAATAATGGAAACAGCAACCCTAGTCGCCATCTTTATATCTGGTTTACTTGTAAGTTTTACCGGGTATGCCTTATATACCGCTTTTGGGCGACCCTCTCAACAATTAAGGGATCCATTCGAAGAACATGGAGACTAGTTGAAGTAAAGTAATGAGCCTACCAATACCAATATGGTAGGCTCATTACTTTACTTCAATCCTCTCAACTGGATCCATTCGAAGAACACAGAGACTTATTGAAGATAATAAAAAATCATTTTTTAGTCGGAACCTTAGGCGGCTCTCGAAAAAAGATAGCGAAAAAAATGATTCCTAAGGTCGAGACTAAGAGGAATGTATAAACCAATGCTTCCATAAATTCGATCATGGTTTACAATTATAGCTTCCACACCTGTTCATTTGGGAACATCGCCCCGATTAAGTTAAGAAAGGGCAAGAATCAAGGAAAGGCCGGCGATGCAAATCCAAATTTCTTGGGTTACTCTATATCAAAGTTAAATCGCAAAATAGACAAAAGATACAAGAGCAGTATTGTATCAAACTACTTGTCTCTTTGTAGTCGGATCTCCAAGTTTTTGGAATGCTCCAAATTCCACTTGAGCATCCAAATCCGGGTCAATACCAGCAAAAACATCTCTGAATAGGGTTCGAGCACCATGCCAAATATGCCCGAAAAAGAAGAGTAAAGCAAATGAAGCGTGTCCAAAAGTGAACCAACCCCTTGGGCTACTACGAAAAACACCATCTGATTTCAACGTAGCGCGATCTAATTCAAAAACTTCACCCAACTGAGCGCGTCTAGCATATTTTTTCACAGTAGAGGGGTCGCTATAACTGACTCCATCGAGTTCGCCACCATAGAACTCAACAGTGACTCCTACCTGTTCGACACTATACTTTGATTCCGCCCTTCGAAAAGGAACATCGGCTCTTACAATTCCATCTCCATCTACCAAAACTACTGGAAATGTTTCAAAAAAAGTAGGCATACGGCGTACAAATAGCTCGCGCCCCCCTTTATCTCGAAAGATGGGGTGCCCTAACCACCCAACAGCGATTCCATCCCCGTTATCCATCGAGCCCGCTCTAAATAATCCACCTTTGGCTGGATTATTTCCAATGTAATCATAAAAAGCTAATTTTTCGGGAATTTTCGACCAAACTTCGGATAAACTCTGATTTTCGGCTAGTCCGGCACCAACCCGTCGATATATTTCTTGTTGGAAGTATCCTTGATCCCATTGATAACGAGTGGGACCAAATAATTCGATCGGGCTGGTTGCGGAGCCATACCACATAGTTCCAGCAACAACAAAAGCTGCAAAAAAGACAGCAGCAATACTGCTGGAAAGGACAGTTTCAATATTACCCATACGTAATCCTTTGTAGAGACGTTGGGGCGGACGGACACTAAGATGGAATAGTCCGGCTAATATGCCCAATGTACCCGCTGCAATATGATGAGAGGCTATTCCTCCCGCAACAAAAGGATCAAAGCCCTCCACTCCCCACGCAGGATTTACAGATTGTACTTTTCCGGTTAGTCCATAAGGATCGGACACCCAGATTCCAGGACCATACAAGCCTGTTACATGAAATGCACCAAATCCGAAGCAAGCTAATCCTGAGAGAAATAAATGAATTCCGAAGATCTTGGGCAAATCTAAAGAGGGTTTTCCTGTCCGTTCATCACAGAATATTTCGAGATCCCAATATACCCAATGCCAGATAGCTGCCAAGAAGCACAAACCCGAAAACACAATATGTGCCCCAGCGACACCCTCGTAACTCCAAATACCCGGATTCGTTACAGTCCCTCCTGTAATACTCCAACCACCCCATGAGTTGGTTATTCCTAAGCGAGTCATGAAGGGTATAACGAACATACCTTGTCTCCACATTGGATCAAGAACGGGATCAGAGGGATCAAAGACGGCTAATTCGTAGAGAGCCATTGAACCGGCCCAACCAGAAACGAGAGCTGTATGCATTATATGTACAGCAAGCAACCGGCCGGGATCATTCAAGACGACGGTATGAACACGATACCAAGGCAAACCCATGGAAATACCCCTTTATCAAAGAAAAATAGACACTCTGTAACTTTATCGCATTCGAAAAGACTATGCTATGGACCTCTCCCTTTCAATGGATTATTTCGGAGCAAGGGTTCCTTTTTATGGAATTCCATTTCATTGGTAATAATGGGACAATTCTGTTCGTAGGAACAAAGAGAAGCAGATCTATTCTATACCCGATAAGTACCAATACGCAATGGGGGATTGGTCCCATTTTCGATGCGTGAAACTGATTGAAACAGGGCCCCGGAGAAGGAGCTCCGGGAAGGTAGGGTAGAAATTTCTATGAGAAATGAAAACAAATTTTATCTATTTTATTTGACTATAGTATAGATATAAGTATAGATATATAAATAGAGCCAAAATGAAGGCACACTTTTCAAAAAAAAAGAAGAATAGAGTTCTTTTTTTTCTTATTCTTACTCATTTTTTCTTAGGACGTGAGAATCGAATTTGGATTCTCCTATTTTTTGAATAACAAAGAAGTCTGAGTGGGGGTCCAGATTGGAATTTGGATTCCATTGAAATTTAAGAATTATTGACCCATTCTTCTATTTATTTCCAGTTTGAGGACCCGTGGTTCTCGGAGTCAATTCAATTCTGTCAAATTGTTTCTCATTATTAAGAAAAGGTAACAAAGAGAAAATACGAGCTTCTTTCATAGCAATAGGACTTAATCGTTGTTGGTTCAAAGTCAGTCTATTCACTCGTCGAGAGAATATCTTTCCTTGTTCACTAATAAATTGATTAGTGAAACTCATGTTTCTAGAATAAATTCGATCCCTCGACCCCATTGGGGTCAAACACCTGCAAAAGGGTTGCTTGGATTTATCCATGGTTCCGGATCTTTAAAATCCTATTTCTTCAAAACTCTACTTTAATTTGGTATCCGACCCAAATACGATTTTTTTTGTGAATTTCTTTATTATTTTATGTATGTAATTAGTAACTTATCTAATTTATTGCTGTTCCTTGTGGGGGTTACACACGGGTTCAATTTTCTCTAGTTTATCTCGCCATGAATCGTATGCTTGTAACAATAGGGACAAAATTTTCTCAATGCCAATCGACTAGGCGTATTGTGTCGATTCTTTTGAGTAATATATCTGGAAATACCCCGTGATTTCTTATTGCTCTCGTTTCGAACACAACTGTTACATTCCAAAATAATTCTTGTTCTGACATCTTTACCCTTGGCCATGAACCTCCCCCCCTTTGTTTTGATTCACTCAAAAATCTTCTTTTTTTGATCCGAAACGAAGAAGAAACAAGAAGTTGCTGCCTCGAAATTCAATTCTGAAATCTTCCATTTTCATTGCGGTCAATAGAGAAATAATAATAAGTAATACAAGAATTTCTAAATATCAATTAAATTCGTTTAGTTCTATTCTAATACCCGTATTACATTTAAATATCGTGTATGCTGCCGTTGTCCTTTATCCCTATTTTCGCCCCCCTCTATTAAATTAATTGAGAAGGAACCTAATTTCGTTGCCGATGAATCCTCTTTGATTGTTTCTCTCCTTTTTTCTCCTAAGACAGAAAGAATAAAACAAAGAAAAGGGGTTTAGTCATAGAGTCTTGTATCTCGAATCTTATTCATCCCTAACTAGAATGAAAAAAAAGGGAATGTCAACGCATCTGGGAATAAACGATTGATCTCAATCAATAGACCTGCTAAAGACCCAAACCATAGAGTGCTTAACACAGGTGCCACGGAAAGATATGTTTTTAGATCTCGCATTGAAAATCCTCCCTTTTTATTGTAATACATATAGAATCAGATACATGTGTCATTAAGGATCGCTTCTATTTGTACGCAGCTAACTAAAACGCTTATCTTGAATGGCCCGGTAGATGTCTTTAAAACAGAAAAAGAGACCCACTTACTTTACTGAACAATACCAATATAGAGAATAAAGATCCATATCTATATCTATATACGCATATTATCTATATAGGTATATATCGAATTTCGGCATATATCGAATAATTTCATTATCATTACTAGTTATGCATTTTTGGATTCTTTTCTTTATTCTATTATAATATATGTGTTATATGAGACTATGTTATATGAGATATGAGACGAAAAAGAAGAAATGGAAGCGGTCTATCAATCGAGGAAA